AGAGGAAAAAAAAAGGGGGGGGGTGGTGGGGTCAGGGGCACGTAGTTTCTTATAGGGTGGAGGTTAGGATTGAGTGGCATGTGAGTATTGGAGGGCTTGTCGGTGAGGCTGAAGTTAAGATATAGGCTTAAGGTAAAAGACAAAATTAAGTCACTATGGCGATAGGGAAATGGCACTTTAAGTTCTAGCAGATTTGTCGACAATACTGAGATAGCTGTTAATAATTTTTGAAGCAGGTAAGAAGTGCCCTAACCAGAGGTACTGAAAAAATAAATAATTTGGGTTTGGGAGAGGTGTTTAGTAGAATTTCTCTATTAGTAAAATTCTTAGTCCTTCAAGCATGGATATATTAACCCCTGTTGGTAGTTATGCTAGGTAAGAATATTGACTGATAAGTCCAGCTAAATAGGAATTGCCTGCGTCGGGGCCTCTGACGGCCAATGGTGAGTCCAAGCATACCCCAAAGAGAAAAACCACTAAAGGCATGACAGAGCAGTTATGTTGGGTCACGGGCGAATATGTAACTAATCCATCGTGATGTCTCATTTAAGAGGAACGTTAGAGCGATGATGCAATTGATGGCCCTGAGGTAGGAACCAGATGCCAGATATAGTTCAGAGTTAGCTACCCCCAAGTTAAATGGGATCAGAGCAAGAAGAGGGATCCGTATTGGGCGGGTTGATGGTTTCACGGAGGATGGTAGATTATGGGACACCCATTGGAAGGGGATAGTCATTTGGATCGAGGAAGATTTATGACAGAATGGGGGATGCGCGATAAATGATAGTATGTGCCATGTCCGATGAGGATTTAATGTACCGTGCTATATCCGTATTGAGGTAAATTTACTGTGGAACGACATAATATGTACTATGCACTTCTTGACGTAATGTACTTGCTTATATGCAAGTGGTGTAGATACTTAATGTTGATTAAACATACTATGTGCTATGTACTGTATGCTTTATTAATGGCTATAGATATCCATGTGGCATTTAATTAATGCACGTATTACATAGCATAAAATGAATGGTGAAAAAAGTTAATACTGACATGATAGTCAATTTTTAAGGAATCGGACGAGTAAAAGGTTCAGGGAGTAGTTTAGTTGAAAATATTAGCTTTGGGAGTTGAAGACGGAGTTTGATTACTTCCTCCTTGATAAATGTTCTAGGAAGGGTTGGGGTCTTCATTTCTGGTTTACAAGGCCAGGGTAATTTATTATACTACTAGAGCCTATCATTTAAGGAGCTTGTTTTCGATTAAGCTTGCGGTTGGTATAATAATTAAAATAAGGGTAAAGTAGAGGATGGATGCAAGTTGGCCGATGATGATGAAGGGGTATTCGACGGGTTGACCTCCAATTCATGTTAGGGTGAAGAGATCAGCTACTAGTATCCAAAAAAGGCATTGGCTGAGGGGTCGGAATGCTATACTACGTTGTTTTGATATGTGGAGAGAGGGAAGGAGGATTAGAATTAAGATTGATATAACTAGGGCAATTACTCCTCCCAGTTTATTAGGGATAGATCGGAGGATGGCGTAGGCAAAGAGGAAATATCATTCTGGTTTAATGTGAGGAGGCGTGCTTAGGGGATTGGCAGGGATATAGTTATCGGGATCACCTAGTAAGTCGGGGGAGAATAGTACGAGGGTTGTGAGCAGAAGAAGAAGGAGGATTACGCCTAGGGCATCTTTAATTGTGTAGTAGGGGTGGAATGGGATTTTATCTGCGTCTGAATTAAGTCCTGAGGGGTTGTTAGATCCTGTTTCATGGAGGAATAGGAGGTGAACTATCGCTAGTGCTGCTACAATGAATGGTAGGATAAAGTGGAATGCGAAGAAACGTGTGAGGGTTGCTTTGTCTACTGAAAAACCCCCTCAGATTCATTCTACCAGTGCTGTGCCAATATAAGGGATAGCGGAGAGTAGGTTTGTAATGACAGTAGCCCCTCAGAAGGATATTTGTCCTCATGGTAGGACATAGCCTATGAATGCGGTTGCTATGACTACAAATAGAAGAATGACTCCGATGTTCCATGTTTCGAGGTATGTGTATGAGCCGTAGTAGAAGCCTCGGCCTACATGGAGAAATAGGCAGATGAAGAATATTGATGCGCCGTTTGCATGTAAGTAACGAATTAGTCAGCCGTAATTAACATCACGGCAAATGTGGGTTACGGAGGAGAAGGCTGTTGTGGTGTCGGAGGTGTAGTGTATGGCTAGGAAGAGTCCTGTTAGAATTTGGATAATTAGGCATAAGCCGAGGAGGGAGCCGAAGTTTCATCAGGCTGAAATATTAGAAGGGGTGGGGAGGTCAATGAATGAGTGATTAATAATTTTAAATAGGGGGTGTGTTTTGCGGATATTTGTCATTGGTGTTTTTATAGTTGAATTACAACGATGGTTTTTCATATCATTAGTCATGGTTAGATTCCATGTAAAAATAATGACATACACTACATATTTATTGAGTATGATGTTTGTGATAGGGCTATTTGGGGTATCATCAAAGCCCTCTCCGATTTATGGGGGTATGGGATTAATTATTAGTGGAGGGGTTGGGTGTGGAATTGTATTATATTTTGGCGGGTCTTTTTTAGGATTAATGGTGTTTCTAATTTATTTAGGGGGGATGTTGGTGGTATTTGGGTATACGACTGCTATGGCTACAGAGGAATATCCTGAAACGTGGGGGTCTAATGTTATAATTTGAGGGGTTTTATTATTTGGAGTTTTTATGGAGTTATTGTTTGTGCTGGTTGGTGTGTTGTATGAGGATGTGGAGATTGTAATTGAGTTTAAGAATATGGAAGATTGAATGGTATTTGAGGGGGAGGAGTTGGGATTAGTTCGTGAGGATTCATTGGGTGTTGCGGCTTTGTACAGTTATGGAAGTTGATTGATGGTTGTGGCTGGTTGATCCTTGTTTGTAAGTATTTTTATTGTTATTGAAATTACACGGGTAAATAGATCAGGGTGGTTGAAGCTAGGATAAAGGATAGAAGGAATGATAGGAAATAGAGTTTAATTAGTCCTTTGTGGCTGGAGGTTATTAGTGAGGCTTTAACTTGAATTTCAGCGGTTAGTTTTGGAATTGCTTTTTCTAGTCAGATCAGGTCTAGTAGAGTTGATGCTGATTTTTGGCTTATTGAGAGGCTCAGTTTAGAGTGTAAGCGATGGATGATGGTTGGAAAGTATCCGAGTATGGTGGAAAATTTTGAGGGGTTTGAGTAGTAGGTGATTTTAAGGTTTGAAGATAAATTATTTAGTTCTATTGCGATTGTGAAACCTGCAATAGTAACTAACAGAGCTGTGATTTTTAGGTATAAGGGTATGGTTATGGGGGGTATATTTATGGTAGGGATATTTTTAGATATTAGAAATCCTGCAAAAATGCTGCCAATTAGTAGGCGCATGATGGGGTTGATTAAGTGTGGGTTGTTTTCATTAACGGGTGCGAGTGGGGGGTATCGGGGTTGATTAAGCAGAGCGAAGAAAATAATGCGAGTGCTGTAAGCAGCTGTTAGGGAGGTAGCGATGAGAGTGATAATTAGGGCTCAGGCGTTGGTATACGACGTGTTGGCGGATTCAATGATTAGGTCTTTAGAGTAGAATCCTGTTAGGAAAGGGATGCCAGTTAGTGCGAGGGATCCTACTATTAGGGAGGAGGAGGTGAAGGGTAAGATTTTAAAGAGCCCGCCTATTTTACGGATATCTTGTTCATTGTTTAGGCTGTGAATAATAGACCCTGAGCACATGAATAATATGGCTTTAAAAAATGCGTGGGTGCAGATATGGAGGAAAGCTAAGTGAGGCTGGTTGATGCCGATTGTGACTATTATAAGGCCGAGTTGACTGGAGGTGGAGAAAGCGATGATTTTTTTAATATCATTTTGGGTTAATGCGCAGATTGCTGTGAATAGTGTAGTGATTGCTCCTAAACATAGGGCGAGTGTTTGGATGGTTTTATTGTTCTCTGTTAGAGGATAGAAGCGAATTAGAAGGAAAATTCCGGCTACGACTATGGTGCTGGAGTGGAGTAGGGCGGATACCGGTGTGGGGCCTTCTATGGCTGATGGGAGTCAGGGGTGCAAGCCAAATTGGGCGGATTTGCCCGTGGCAGCAAGGAGTAGGCCTACGAGTGGTAGTAGGGTTGTATCCATTATGAATAGTTGTTGGAATTCTCATGAATTAGAATGTGTGAGGAATCAGGCTATAGCTATAACAAATCCAATGTCTCCGATTCGATTATATAAAATGGCTTGTAGAGCTGCTGTGTTAGCATCTGTTCGGCCATATCATCAGCCAATTAGAAGAAATGATATAATTCCAACTCCCTCTCATCCGATGAAGAGTTGGAAAAGATTATTAGAGGAAACTAAGATTATTATTGTAATAAGAAATATGAGTAGATATTTGAAAAATCGGTCGATAAAAGGATCGGAATGTATATATCATATTGAGAATTCTATGATGGATCATGTTACAAATAATGCTACTGGTATAAATAGTATTGAGAAGTAGTCTAGTTTAAAACTTATAGTTAGATTAAATGTTTGAATTGTTATTCAGTGTCAATTGGAAATGATTGTTTCGTAGTTTGAATTAATAAAGGCAAGTATTGGAATTATACTAAAGAGGAAAGCCAAGACGATAGAAGTTTTTACGTAACGTGGGTAGTCAATGGGTTTGTGCAGGTTGAGTATGGAGGTGAAGATGGGGAAGGTCAGTGTTACTAGTGATATTAGGATGAATGATGGGAGTATGTTAATTACTTTTATTTGGAGTTGCACCAATTTTTTGGTTCCTAAGACCAATGGATTACTTCTATCCTATAAAAGTCGAGAAAGCCGTGGTTGTACTCACGGAGGCATGAGTTAGCAGCTCTTGCGGTTCTATCTCGGTAAACAAGAAGGTATTATCTTCTATTTTTAGATTCACAATCTAAGGTTTTTCTTAAACTATATTTACAATATAAGTGGCCGAGAATGATTGTAGGGTTAGTTGATAGTAGGATTAAGGGTAATATGTGTAGTAATATAAGTGTGTTTTCTCGTGTGAAGGAGGGTGTGATATCAGTGATGTGGTATGTAAATTTGCCTCGTTGCGTGGTGATTAGTATATATAATGAGTATAGGGCAGTAATTAATATATTCAGGCCCATAAGGATAATGGTTATATTGGATCATGAGAAAGAGGAAAGGATGATGAATAGTTCTCCAATTAAATTGATGGAAGGGGGTAGGGCGAGATTTGTTAAGCTGGCTAATATTCATCAGGCTGCTATTAAAGGTAAGATGGATTGTAGTCCGCGGGCTAGAAGTATTGTTCGGCTGTGGGTTCGTTCATAATTGGTATTTGCTAGACAAAATAGTATTGATGAGGTTAGGCCATGAGCGATTATTAGTGCGGTAGCCCCTATAAAACTTCAGGGTGACTGGATTATGATTGCTACAATAACAAGGGCTATATGGCTAACGGAAGAATAGGCAATTAGGGATTTTAGATCGGTTTGTCGTAGACAGATTGAGCTTGTTATGATTATTCCTCATATAGAGAGTATGAGGAAGGGATAGGCTATTGAGGTTGTGATTGGGTGTAGAATGGTTGAGATGCGGATTATCCCGTAGCCTCCTAGTTTTAGTAGGATTGCTGCTAATACTATGGATCCTGCAATTGGGGCTTCTACATGTGCTTTGGGAAGTCATAGGTGTAGGCCGTAGAGAGGTATTTTTACTATAAAGGCTATGATGCATGCTAGTCAGAGAGTGCTATTTGATCAGGATTGGGATAAGTTGTTAGTTCAGTATGAAAAGAGGATGAAGTTTAATGATCCTGCTGAGTTTTGAATATAGATTAGGGCTACTAACAGTGGGAGTGATCCGGCTAATGTGTAGAATAGAAAGTATAGGCCAGCATTGAGACGTTCCGTCTGGTTTCCTCAGCGTGTAATAATAATTAGGGTAGGGATGAGGGTAGCTTCAAAAAGGATATAGAATAGAATTAATTCTGTGGCAGAGAAAGTTATTACTAAAAATACTTGGAGAAGGATCAGTATTAGAATATAAAGTTTTTTTCGTAAGAGTGTTTCATTGGATAGGTGGTTCTGACTTGCCAATATTATTAGAGGTAGTAATCATGTTGTTAGGACCAGTAGCGGAGCGGATACGGGATCAGAGAAAAAGTTTGTTGAGAATGTTAGGTTACCGTCGTGCGATTGATATAATATGAATAAGGTAACAAAACTAATTATGAAGCTGTGGATTGAGGAGTTAATTCAGATTATTGAGTTTTTTGAAAATCATATAAGTGGGATAAGAGAGATCGTGGGTAAAATAATTTTTAGCATTGGAGGATATTTAGGTTTTGTACATAATCTAGGCCATATGTATTGGATACTATTACCAATAATGCTAGTCCAACTGCGGCCTCACATGCTGCGAATACAAGTAGGATGATAGGGATTATAAATGATAGTGGAAAATGGTTAGTAAGAGTTGCTAAGGTTGTTAAGACGAATATCGATAACATTATACCTTCTAGACATAGGAGAGAGGATATAAGATGGGATCGGTAAATGAATATTCCTAGTAGGGATGCGGTATAAGCTAGGAAAATATTTAATATAATTATAGGCATTTTTGGAGATTATGGTATATCATAATCTAGTGAGTCGAAATCACTTATTTTATTATTAAACTAATCTCCATATTCAATTCATTCTAGGCCTTTTTGAAGTCATTCGTGGGCTAGACCTAGAGTAAGGATGAGAACTAATAGTAGGGCCACGGTTAGTATCAGGCTTAGGTTGTTAATTTGGAGTGCTCAGGGAAGGGGTAAAAGAAGGGCAATTTCTAGGTCGAATAGGAGGAATGTGATGGCGATTAAGAAAAATTTTATTGAAAACGGGAGGCGTGCTGAGCCTATGGGGTCAAAACCACATTCGTAGGGGCTTGCTTTTTCTGCATAGATATTTAGTTGAGGGAGTCAGAATGCGATTATGATTAAAATTAAGGAGATTATAATGTTGATGGTTAGAGAGATTATGAGATTTATTATTCCTCCCCAGGGCTTGCTAGGACATGTTGATTGGAAGTCAACTATACTGATTTATATTAGAAGAATATGATCCTCATCAATAGATGGATACATATAGGAAAAGTCATACAACGTCTACAAAGTGTCAATATCAAGCCGCTGCTTCAAAGCCGAAATGATGATTGGATGTGAAGTGGAAATTGAGTTGGCGTAGAAGGCAAACTAAGAGGAATGTAGAGCCAATAATTACGTGGAGTCCGTGAAAGCCTGTGGCTATGAAGAAAGTTGAGCCGTAGATACCATCGGAAATGGTAAATGAGGATTCTAGATATTCTGAAGCTTGAAGTAGGGTGAAGTATAATCCAAGAGCGATTGTAATGGTTAGTGCTTGAATTATATGTTTGCGGTCACCTTCTATTAGGCTGTGATGGGCTCATGTGATGGAAACTCCTGATGCTAGTAGGACGGATGTGTTGAGAAGGGGAACTTCTAGGGGGTTTAGAGGGTTGATTCCTGTAGGGGGTCAGCAGCCACCTAGTTCTGGGGTAGGAGCTAGGCTAGAGTGATAGAATGCTCAGAAGAAACCAGCGAAAAAGAAGATCTCTGAAATAATGAATAAGACTATGCCATATCGAAGGCCTTTTTGGACAATAGTTGTGTGATGTCCTTGGAAGGTTCCTTCACGGATGACATCTCGTCATCATTGGTATATGGTTAAGAGATTCGTTGTTATTCCTAATATGAGAAGAGAGTTAGAGTTAAAATGAAATCACATAATTAAGCCAGATGTTATTAGTAGGGCAGATAAGGCTCCTGTAAGTGGCCAGGGGCTCGGATTAACTATATGGTAGGCATGTGTTTGGTGGGTCATTATGTGTTGTCATGTAGGTACAGGCTAACTAGGAGAGTGAAAACATATGCTTGAATTAAAGCTACTGCGAATTCGAGGATTGTTAGTAGTACTAGGATAATGAATGTAATTATAGCGGCAGGAGGGCTAATGGAGGTTAGTACTAGAGTAGCGCCTCCAATGAGGTGTATTAGTAGGTGACCGGCCGTGATATTTGCTGTTAGTCGTACAGCAAGGGCTATGGGTTGGATAAACAGGCTGATTGTTTCAATGATGATAAGCATTGGGATAAGGGGGATTGGAGTGCCCTGGGGGAGAAAGTGGGCTAGTGATGCTTTGGCTTTGTAACGAAATCCTGTGATTACAGCTCCTGCTCAAAGTGGAATAGCTATTCCTAAATTCATAGATAGTTGAGTGGTGGGTGTGAAAGAGTATGGCAAGAGTCCTAAAAGATTTGTAGAGCCGATGAAGATAATTAATGAAATAAGTATAAGAGATCATGTTTGTCCTTTTTTATTGTGTATTATCATTATTTGCTTTAGAATTAAATGGATTAGTCATTGTTGAAGTGAAATTACTCGGTTATTAACTAGTCGATTTGGAGAGGGGAAGAGAATACTGGGAAACAGGACAATAATAATAACAATAGGAAGGCCTATTATTGTAGGGGTAATGAAAGAGGCAAATAAATTTTCGTTCATTGATTATTTCATGGGGATTTTGGTTTATCAGATTTGGTGCTTTTGATTTGAGGGGTGAGGGGGTAAGGGTGGTTAGCGATTTTTAATTGGATTATGATAAATAAGGTAAGGAACATAGAAACGATTGTGATGAATCACGTGGATGTGTCGAGTTGGGGCATGTCATTATGAGGAAGTCTAGGTTCCTAGTCTTTAACTTAAAAGGTTAATGCTACGTTTAGCTTCATAATGGATTTATAGTATGGATGCTGATCAGGTTTCAAAGTGTTTTAGTGGGACTATTTCAAGGACAATGGGTATAAAGCTGTGATTTGACCCACAGATCTCAGAGCACTGACCGTAATATAATCCTGGTCGAGTTGATGTCAAGGTAGCTTGGTTTAGTCGTCCTGGAATTGCATCTGTTTTTAAACCTAGTGAGGGTACGGCTCATGAGTGGAGAACATCTTCGGAAGAGATTAACATGCGGATAGGTAATTCTATTGGGAGGACTGGTCGGTTGTCCACTTCTAGGAGTCGCAGCTCTCCTGGCTTTAGGTCTGTTGTGGGGATTATATAGGGGTCAAAGTTGAGGTCTTCAAAGTCTGTATATTCATAGCTTCAGTATCATTGATGGCCCATGGTTTTTACTGTTAAAGAAGGGTCATTGATTTCGTCTATTATGTAAAGGATTCGTAAAGAGGGTAGAGCAATCAAGATTAGAATGATTGCAGGCAGAATTGTTCAGATAGTTTCTACTTCTTGTGCATCTATTGTGCTTGTGTGGGTGAGTTTAGTTGTAAGTATAAGAGAAATGATATAGAGAACTAGTGAGCTGATTAGAAATACGATTATGAGTGTATGATCATGGAAGTGTAGAAGTTCTTCCATAATGGGAGAAGTAGCGTCTTGGAAGCCAAATTCAAAAGGGTAAGCCATAGAGATATATAGGATTTTAACCTATAATTTAACCCTGACAAAGTTATGTATTTGTTTTACTAATACCTCATGGAGAAAGTCGTGATGGTCACGGGGCTGGCTTGAAACTAGTCTTTAGGAAGTTCGATTCTTTCCTTTCTCGTTATGCTTTTACGTATGCTGGTTCTTCAAATGTGTGATATGGTGGAGGACATCCGTGTAATCATTCTATATTGGTGGTAGTCAATTCTACAATTAGGACTTCTCGTTTAGATGAGAATGCTTCTCAGATCATGAAGACTATGATTATCACAGCTGTTAAAGAGATGAATGAGCCTATGGATGAGATTGTGTTTCATGCTGCATATGCATCTGGATAGTCTGAATAGCGTCGGGGTATTCCAGATAATCCGAGGAAGTGTTGAGGGAAGAAAGTTAAGTTAACTCCGACGAATATTACAGTAAAGTGGATTTTAGCTCATGTAAGGTCGAGGGTGTAGCCAGAGAAAAGGGGGAATCAATGCACAAATCCCCCTATGATTGCGAACACAGCTCCTATTGATAAAACATAGTGGAAGTGAGCTACTACATAGTAGGTGTCATGCAATACGATATCAAGTGATGAGTTTGCCAGTACGATTCCTGTTAGGCCGCCTACGGTAAATAAGAAAATAAATCCTAGAGCTCATAATATGGCTGGTGACCATTTGATGTTGCCTCCGTGCAGGGTTGCCAGTCAGCTAAATACTTTCACTCCTGTAGGAATAGCAATAATTATTGTTGCTGATGTAAAATAGGCTCGGGTGTCGACATCCATTCCTACTGTGAACATATGATGGGCTCAAACAATAAATCCTAGAAAGCCAATAGATATTATGGCTCACACTATTCCTATATAGCCAAATGGCTCCTTTTTGCCGGAGTAATAGGTGACAATATGTGAGATTATACCAAATCCAGGTAGAATTAAAATATAAACTTCGGGATGTCCGAAGAATCAGAATAGATGTTGGTAGAGGATAGGGTCTCCCCCTCCTGCGGGGTCAAAGAATGTTGTATTCAGGTTTCGATCTGTTAGGAGTATGGTAATACCAGCTGCTAAGACGGGGAGAGATAGTAGTAATAAAACAGCTGTAATTAGGACTGATCATACGAATAAGGGAGTTTGATATTGAGATATAGCGGGAGGTTTTATATTGATGATGGTAGTAATGAAGTTAATTGCACCTAAAATTGAAGAAACACCTGCTAGATGGAGTGAGAAAATGGTTAGGTCAACGGATGCTCCTGCATGCGCTAGGTTTCCTGCTAGCGGGGGATATACTGTTCAGCCTGTACCAGCCCCTGCTTCTACTATGGAAGAGGCGAGAAGTAGAAGAAATGATGGGGGTAGGAGCCAGAAGCTTATATTGTTTATTCGAGGGAATGCTATATCGGGGGCTCCAATTATTAAAGGAACAAGTCAGTTTCCAAAGCCTCCAATCATAATGGGCATAACTATGAAGAAGATTATTACGAATGCGTGAGCGGTGACGACTACATTATAAATCTGATCATCACCCAGTAGGGCCCCGGGCTGGCCCAGTTCAGCTCGGATTAATAGGCTTAGAGCTGTTCCTACTATCCCAGCCCAAGCGCCAAATAGTAGGTAAAGAGTTCCGATATCCTTGTGATTAGTTGAAAATAATCAACGATTGACGAACATAAGTAGGTGGTAAAATGGCTGAGAAAGCATTAGACTGTAAATCTAAAGACAGAGGTGGAGTCCTCTTTTTACCAAAGCCCTGAGGTGAAAGGTTCATATTGAATTGCAAATTCAAAGGAGCAGCTTCAACCCTGCCGGGGCTTCTCCCGCCTTTTTTTCTTACGGCGGGAGAAGTGGATTGAAGCCAGTTGGTTAGGGTAGTTAGCTGTTAACTAATTTTTTGTGGGTTCGAGTCCCATCAATCTAGGATGAGGGTTTAGCTTAATTAAAGTAATTGATTTGCGTTCAGTTGATGTAAGATGTGATCTTGCAACCCTTGGTAGCAGGAATTAAATAGTGATTATTTACTTAAAGCTTTGAAGGCTTTTGGTCTATGGTTAACCTAAATTCCTAGGTTAGAGTCAAGATTATTGGTGTGAGAGGCAGGGTTGTGGTAGATAAGATAATTATTGTTGGTAGGAGTAAGGTTAGTTTTGTGTTTTCAAATTGTCATTTTATTTTTGTGTTATTTGGGGAGGGAAAGAGTGTTAGTGTTGTGGAATAAATGAGACGTGAATAAAAGAATAAGTTTAGTAGGGCTAGTATTGCTATGGATAGTGATATAATAATGTTGTTATTAGAGATAAGTTCTTTAATGATTATTCATTTGGGAGCGAATCCAGTAAGTGGAGGGAGACCACCCAGGGATAGAAGGATGACTAGTATTATTGAGGTAAATAGTGGGTATTTATTTCAAGTGAGGGATAGTGTAGAGGTTGTAGTAGTTTTATTGTAATTAAATATTGTGAATATGCTAATGGTAAGTAGGATATAAATGATTAGGTTGAATATGGTTAGTATAGGGTTAAATGTAATAATAGCCATTATTCATCCTATGTGAGCAATTGATGAATATGCTATGATTTTTCGTAATTGGGTTTGGTTTAGGCCTCCTCAGCCTCCTAGCATAATGGATAGGATTGATAGGGTTATTAGTAGTGTACAGTCTACTAGGGGGGAAATTTGGTATATGATTGAGATGGGAGCGATTTTTTGTCATGTTAGTAGAATTAAACCTGATATTAGAGGGATTCCTTGGGTGACTTCGGGAACTCATAAGTGAAATGGGGCTAGACCTATTTTTATAGATAGGGCGAGTGTAAATAGTAGTGGTGAAATTTGATTGGAGATGTTTGTTAACGTTCATTGTCCTGAAGAGATGTAGTTAATAATTGCGGATATTATTAGGATTATTGAGGCGGTAGCTTGTACGAGGAAGTATTTTGATGCGGCTTCAGTGGATCGTGGATTTGCTTTGTGGATTAGAATAGGGATAATTGCTAATATGCTTATTTCTAGGCCTACTCAGGTGAGTAGTCAGTGGGAGCTTAATAGAACAATCAATGTTCCTGAGAATAGAGTAAGATAGATGGCGGAGAATGTGAAGGGATTAATTAGTACGGGAAGGATATTAACCAACATTTTCGGGGTATGGGCCCGATAGCTTATTTAGCTGACCTTACTATTAGAATGTGGTGTATTAGGTAGCACGAAGAATTTTGAATTCTTAGGGTTAGGTTCAAGTCCTATAATTCTAGAAACAAGGGGGCTTGAACCCCTATTATTTACTCTATCAAAGTAATTCTTTTGTCAGACATGTTTCTATGTTTGGGGCGGGATGCATGCTGTTAGGATTGGCAGGGAGATATGTCATATGCATAGTGCTAGTGTTAGGGGTAAAAAGTTTTTTCATAATAAATGTATGAGTTGGTCGTATCGGAATCGTGGGTATGATGCTCGGATTCATAAGAATACGGAGGTTAAAATTAGTGTTTTTAATACGAAGTTAAGTGTAAAGGTTTCGGGGGAGGTGGGGTTGAAAAATGCTCCTAGAAAGAGAATTGTAGTTAGGGCATTTATTATAATGATGTTTATGTATTCAGCTATAAAAAAAAGGGCGAACGGACCTGCTGCGTATTCTACGTTAAAACCCGAGACAAGTTCTGATTCACCTTCTGCTAGGTCAAATGGGGCTCGGTTGGTCTCTGCCAGGGTTGAGACGAATCACATTATGGCTAGGGGTCATGATGGGAGGAGTAGTCATACTTGTTGTTGAGTATGAATAAGGGTGGATAAGGTAAAGGAGCCGTTTATGAGAAGGACGGATAGGAGAATAATGGCTAGGGTTACTTCATAAGAGATGGTCTGAGCTACGGCGCGAAGAGCACCAATTAGTGCATATTTGGAATTGGATGCTCATCCTGATCATAAAATGGCGTATACGGCTAGACTTGAGGTTGCGAGGATAAATAGTACGCCTATGTTTATATTGATGAGTGGTTGAGGTATCGGTATTGGGATTCATATGGTGAATGCTAGGGTAAGGGCGAGTAGGGGTGCAACAATGAATAATGTGGTTGATGATGTGAGTGGTTTAAGGGGTTCTTTAATAAATAGCTTTATTGCATCTGCGAAAGGCTGGAGGAGTCCGTATGGTCCTACTACATTAGGGCCTTTTCGGAGTTGTATGTAGCCTAGTATTTTTCGTTCAACTAGGGTTAGGAATGCTATGGCTAGAAGTACAGGGATGATTAGGAGGAGTAAGTTTAATAGAAACATGGGTGTTAAGAAGAGGAGTTGAACCTCTGGTTATAAAGTCTTAAGTCTTACGCAATTACCAGGCTCTGCCATCTTAACAAATCCTTGTCTAGGATTGGGTTGTAATGTTGTTTTAGGTTAAGATTAGTTCACCTATAAGCACTTAGGGCGTGAGTGTTTCATGGGCCCTATTTCTCTTGTCCTTTCGTACTGGGAGAAATATTGGAATAGATAGAAACCGACCTGGATTGCTCCGGTCTGAACTCAGATCACGTAGGACTTTAATCGTTGAACAAACGAACCATTAATAGCGGTTGCACCATTTGGATGTCCTGATCCAACATCGAGGTCGTAAACCCTATTGTCGATATGGACTCTAGAATAGGATTGCGCTGTTATCCCTGGGGTAACTTGTTCCATTGATCAATTTATTTGGGTCAATTAATGAGTTTTAATTTAGACTGGTCGAGTCTAGATTAGTATCGTTCGGAGGTTAGTTTTTACTCCGAGGTCACCCCAACCGAAATAGCTAATCAATGAGCATTAATTGTTATCCTCTATTGAGGTTTATTTTTGATTGCGTTGATTAGTTAATTGAAGCTCCACAGGGTCTTCTCGTCTTATTGCGTTATCCCTGCCTTTTCACAGGGAGGTCAATTTCACAGATTAGGAGTAAGAGACAGTTGAACCCTCGTCCAGCCATTCATACCAGTCCTTATTTAAAGAACAAGTGATTATGCTACCTTTGCACGGTCAGGATACCGCGGCCGTTAAACATGAAGTCACAGGGCAGGCGATGCTTCCAATACTTTTTATGCTGGAAGTGATGTTTTTGGTAAACAGGCGGGATTAGTGTTTGCCGAGTTCCTTTTACTCCTTTTAATCTTTCCTTTTATAAGATTTGTGCATGCCTGTGTTGGGTTAACAGTATGTTTAATAACGGAGTAATTGTTAGTTTAGTGTTATTGGGCTGTTAACTATCAGTGGATTATCCGATCTGATATAAGCTTATGCAAGGAGAAATAGATTCTGGTTACTCATATTAACATAATTTCTTCTATATTATTATAGATTAGTCCAGTTTTGATTTAGGAGATCAATTAAAAGGTACGTATTGGGTTTAGGAGTAAGGGTTAAGCTTGAACGCTTTTTTAATTGATGGCTGCTTTTAGGCCTACTATGGGGATTTAGGTTTTTTACTCTCTAATGAAGGTTGTATCCTTAATTCTAAAGAGCTGTACCTCTTTAGATTAACATTTAAGCTTACGTTTAGATTCTTGGTTCTTTAGGTAAACTTAAAGTTGAACTAAGATTCTTGTCTGGACAACCAGCTATCACTAGGCTCGATTGGCTTTTCACCTCTACCTATAAGTCATTTCACTATTTTGCAACATAGATGAATTAGCCCATATTGGCTGCTCATAGGTAGCTCGTCTAGTTTCGGGGTTCTTAACTTCAATTCTTTTTGCAAAGATTTTTCTTGTTAATTCATTATGCAAAAGGTAAAAGTTTTAGTCTTTGCTTCTTTTTACTATTAATTTCTTCTTTCATCTTTCCCTTACGGTACTGGCTCTATAGCTCCGGTCAATAATTTCTATCTCCTATACTTTTATGAGTGTGAATGATTTAGTTTAATGAGAGGTGGTAGTTGAATTTAGAGAGATGTCGGGCTAGATTTAGTTCAAAATGTTCATATTTGTGTGAAATCTTTCGGGTGTAGGCCGAATGCTTTATAGGTTAAGCTACATTTTGGTTGATCCAAGCACACTTTCCAGTATGCTTACCTTGTTACGACTTATCTCTTCTCATATAATTGGTATTGAGGGATTAGGTATATTCTCAGATAATTAGTACTTGAAGAGGGTGACGGGCGGTGTGTGCGTGCTTTATTGCCTAATTCAGCCAAGCTCTCTACTCTTGGCTTACTACTAAATCCGCCTTGAGTCTTTAGTTTCATAATGACCATCGTTAGAATAACTGTCCTGCTGTCAGGAAATGTAGCCCATTTCTTCCCACTCCATAGGCTACACCTTGACCTAACGTTTTTATGTAGGATAATTGCGCTTACTGTGCTACCTTGTGAGGGTTTGCTGAAGATGGCGGTATATAGGCTGAATATTGCTAGGAGTGGTGAGGTGGATCGGGGTTTATCGATTACAGAACAGGCTCCTCTAGAGGGGTTTAAAGCACCGCCAAGTCCTTTGAGTTTTAGGCGATTGCCAGTAGTTCTCCGGCGAGTACTCTTGTTAGCTGAGTATTTATGTTTAGGGCTAAGCATAGTGGGGTATCTAATCCCAGTTTGGGTCCTAGCTATCGTGGGTTCGAGTGCATTAAGGTGACTTTCGTTCTTAATTTTTATTATTATCGGAGCTTTTTACAGTTTGATAAAAGCTTTACCTTATTTTGTTGATTGTTACTCAAACCACGCTTTACGCCGAATTTTATTAACAAGGGTTAATCGTATGACCGCGGTGGCTGGCACGAAATTTACCAACCCAGATGTAGCGTAACTTAGTCGAACTTTCGTTCATGGCTTAATTTTAATCACTGCTGTATCCCGTGGGGGTGTGGAAAATCAAGGTGTCATGAGCAGCCTGTGGGGCGAACTTGATACCGGCACCTTTGGGTCTGAAGTAGATTTAGAGGGCATTCTCACCGGAGGGGGGATGCTTGCATGTGTAATTTTACTACGAGCTAATAGAAAGGCCAGGACCAAGCCTTTATGTTTATGGGGTTGATCAACCCATCTAAGCATTTTCAGTGCTTTGCTTTAGGGATTAAGCTACATTAAC